TTGTCCCTGATCATCAAGAAGAGTATGCATTGAGAAATCACTTTTGCTGGTCTCTTACTACATTAAGATTGTGAGGTCGTTAATATGATGGGTTATGGATATGAATTCATTTAATTCAGGTTATACTGTTTGGGAGACTTTGACTAGGATCTCCTATTGACTTTCTTCTTTCAATGGTTCATGTCCTGACAAATCCCATGGTGATGTATGAATGGTTAAATTCGAGTTATGTTGATAATACATAGCGGCGTTTTAGTCCTCACTTTTAGGTTATAAAGACCCCTTAGAAATGTCCGGACTGGAGGTAGTCTTTTGAGTCCTATATCAGAAAAATGACTTTTGGGGCAGTATTGGTGATGTAGCAGACTAAAACTTTTATCACGGGGGGGGGTTGGGCTGGGGTTGGGCTGGGGTTGGGAAGGACTGATATGGCGAAGAGTAGTTAAATTTAGAATTTTGGCTTTGGGAGTCAGCGGTGGAGGTTAGAATCCTCTCTTTTCGAGCGCTAGGGGGGGTTTTAACCCCCGTCCTCCGGTTTACAAGACCGGCACTCTAAGGCTGAGCTACTAGTGCAGGCTCATTCAAGAACTTTATTTTCTAACCAGCCGGCTGTGGGGACTAGAACTAGAAGGAGAAAGAAATAAAGAAAGGAGGCTACTTGACCGATAATAATAAAGGGGTGTTCAACTGGCATGCCACCAATTCATGTGAGAATTACGACGTCAGCTACAAATGTTCAGAAAAGGAGCTGAGTTAGGGGACGAAATATTAGGCCTCGTTGTTTGGATGTATGAAGAATGGGGACTAGTATTAGAACTAGGATAGATGCAAGGAGGGCAAGTACTCCTCCCAGTTTGTTTGGGATGGAGCGGAGAATGGCGTAGGCGAATAAGAAGTACCATTCAGGCTTAATGTGGGGTGGAGTGACTAAAGGGTTGGCAGGCGTAAAGTTATCGGGATCTCCCAGAAGATTGGGGTAGAAGAAGGCTAGGGCGGAGAGGCCCGCTAGCATGATGACAAAGCCTAAGAGGTCCTTATAGATGAAATAGGGGTGGAATGCAATTTTATCTGCATCGGAGTTGATTCCTGTGGGGTTATTTGAGCCAGTTTCGTGAAGGAACAATAGATGAATAGCAGTCACCGCAATAATGACGAAAGGGAATAGAAAGTGGAAGGCAAAGAAGCGGGTTAGAGTGGCTTTGTCAACAGAAAAGCCACCCCAGATTCACTCTACAAGAGTGCCCCCAACGTAAGGTACGGCAGAGAGGAGGTTGGTAATGACTGTGGCTCCTCAGAAAGATATTTGGCCTCAGGGCAATACGTATCCAACGAAGGCGGTCATTATTACTAGTAGAAGCAGGATTACGCCGATATTTCAAGTCTCTATGTAAAGGTATGACCCATAATATAGGCCACGTGCAATATGAATGTAGATACAAATAAAAAAGAAAGATGCACCGTTGGCATGTAGATTTCGAATTATTCAGCCGTAGTTTACATCTCGGCAAATGTGGGCGACGGATGAAAAGGCGGTGGCAACATCGGATGTGTAGTGTATAGCCAAGAATAGGCCGGTAACAATTTGAGTAATTAAACATAAACCTAATAGGGAGCCAAAGTTTCATAGGGCTGAGATGTTAGATGGAGCGGGAAGGTCAACTAGTGCGTCATTTGCAATCTTTATTAGGGGGTGTGTTTTTCGTAGGATAGCCATTAAGATTCTTGTAGTTGATTTACAACGGTGGTTTTTCAAGTCATTGGTCCTGGTTAGAGTCCGGGCAGGAATATATGGCTTATCTTATGTCCTTGTTTCTTTTTGGGTTCGTTATTGGGATGGTCGGAGTGGCTTCTAACCCTGCCCCCTATTTCGCAGCATTGGGCTTGGTTTTATCTGCGGGGTTCGGGTGCGGGGTGATGTTAAGTTGTGGAGGTTCGTTCTTGTCTTTGGTCCTATTTTTAGTTTATCTGGGAGGAATGCTTGTTGTATTTGCGTATTCTGCTGCTCTAGCGGCGGAGCCCTATCCTACATCCTGGGGGGACCGGTCTGTAGTGGGATATGTAGTGGTATACCTGAGTGGGGTGGTGCTGGTCGGAGTTAGCTTTATGGGGGGGTGGTATGATATTACTTGAATCACTGTGGATGAGATGAAGGAGTTTATGATGCTTCGGGGGGATGTGGCCGGGGTAGCTTTAATATATTCTTTGGGGGGGGAAATGCTTGTAGTGTGTGCATGGGCCCTACTGCTGGCATTGTTTGTAGTCCTAGAGTTAACTCGGGGGTTAAGTCGTGGGACTCTTCGGGCTGTCTAATTAGAAGAATTAGGGTTGACAGGGAAAGGGTAAGTAAAAAGATGGTTAGGTATGTTTTAATAAGGCCTCGCTGAATATTGCTTGTTAAAGTTGAAAGGGGGAGGTGGGCAGAGACGATGGCCTTGGGTCCAGTTTTTTCAAGTCAGGTTTGGTCAACTATCTGGGTGGCAATGGTTTGGCCTAAAATCATGAAGGTTTTGGGCAGAGTTCGGTGAATAATATTGGGGAAGTATCCCAGTATATTAGAGAAATTGTGAGGAACAAGGTAGGGGAGGGGTTTGTGTTGTTTACTTGTGAGGGTGGCTAGTTCCAGGGCAATAAGGAGGCCGAGAATGGTTACTACCAGGGCGGCTAGTTTAAGAAGAGGGGGTATGGTTATAACGGGTGTTTTATTAGGTAAAAAATTAAGGGTGATGATTAGGCCTGCGAGGATACTTCCTCAGGCTAGACGTTTAATTGGGTTAAGGACGGCTGGGTTGTTTTCATTGATTGGGCTAAGGGGGGGAAATCGTGGGTGGCGAAGAGAAACAAAGAATACTACCCGTATACTGTAGATGGCTGTGAAAGAGGCAGCTAAAAGAGTGAGGGTCAGGGCTCAGGCGTTTAAGTAAGATGTGTTAAGGGCTTCAATAATGGCGTCTTTAGAGAAGAAGCCTGCGAGGAAGGGGGTCCCTGTTAGGGCGAGGCTGCCGATCGTTAGGCAGGATGAGGTCAGGGGGGTGAGGTGGTGGAGGCCCCCCATTTTTCGGATATCTTGCTCGTCATTGAGGCTGTGGATAATGGAGCCGGAACATAGGAACAATATAGCTTTGAAGAAAGCGTGAGTGCAGATGTGAAGAAAGGCTAGTTGTGGTTGATTGAGACCGATGGTTACCATCATTAGGCCAAGCTGACTGGAGGTTGAGAATGCAACAATTTTTTTGATGTCGTTCTGGGTTAGAGCACAGGTGGCAGTGAAGAGCGTGGTGAGGGCTCCCAGGCAGAGGCAGGTTGTTAGGGCTGTTTGATTTCCCTCTATCAGGGGGCTGAGACGAATTAGAAGGAAGATTCCGGCCACGACCATAGTGCTTGAGTGCAGTAGGGCAGATACCGGCGTGGGACCCTCCATAGCGGAGGGTAGTCATGGATGAAGGCCAAACTGTGCGGATTTTCCGGTGGCAGCGAGAATCAGGCCTATGAGGGGGAGGGTGAGGTCATGATTTTTGGAAGCAGCAAATATTTGTTGTATTTCTCAGGAGTTGAGATTGGTGGCTAATCAGGCTATGCTTAAAATGAGGCCAATGTCCCCAACTCGATTGTAAATCACTGCTTGAAGGGCGGCGGTGTTGGCGTCTGCTCGTGCATGCCATCACCCAATTAGGAGGAAGGATATAATACCAACCCCCTCTCAACCGATGAAGAGTTGGAATATGTTGTTGGCGGTAACAAGAATAATTATGGCCACGAGGAAGAGTAAAAGATACTTGAAGAAGCGGTTTATGTTAGGGTCAGCGTGCATATACCATGAGGCAAATTCTAGGATGGCTCATGTTACGTATAGGGCAATTGGTGTGAAAATAACAGAGTAGTGGTCAAACTTAAAGCTTAGATTGATGTCAAAGGTGTGGATATTTATTCAGTTTCAGTTGGTCACAATCGCTTCTGAGCCTTCATTAAGGTAAATAAAGAGGGGGAAGAGGCTAACGAGGAAGGCTGTTTTTACAGCCACAGTGACATAGGAGGGGGCTCAATCTTTTTTCAGGGGGGCGGGGTCAAGGCTAGAGAAAAGAGGGAAAATAAGTAAAATGAAAATTAAGATGAGGCTCGAGTTCATAAATAAGGTTGTTGGGTGCATAGCTTTTACTTGGATTTGCACCAAGAGTTTTTGGTTCCTAAGACCAACGGATGAACTGTAATCCTTTAAAAGCTCGAGGGAGCCAAGGGGTCTAACCTTGGTTGGGAAAGATTAGCAGTCTTTACTGCCGTCGGGCCTCTCTCGGTAGACGAGGGGTAACTAGTCCCTATTTCCAGAATCACAATCTGACGTCTTTGTTGGACCACGTCTACAAGAAAATCATCCTCAGATTAACTCTGGTTTAAGGACAAGAAGAAGGAGGGGGAGCAAGTGTAGGGAAATTAGCAGGTGTTCACGGGTGTGGGAGGGTTCCAAGGCATATATGTGTTGGGGGAGGGGGCCTCGCTGTGTTATAAGAAATATATAAAGGGAGTAGCTGGCGGTAATTAAAGTACCAAGGCCCGTGAGGATCAAGGTTCAGTTAGACCAGTTAAATAATGATGTAATAATCACTAGTTCCCCCATGAGATTGGGCAGGGGGGGAAGGGCTAGGTTGGCTAAATTGGCCAAGAATCATCACGTGGTCATGAGTGGGAGGGCTGCTTGAAGTCCTCGTGCGAGGAGCATGGTGCGGCTATGTGTTCGTTCGTAATTAGTATTAGCTAGGCAGAATAGGGCGGAAGATGCTAGGCCGTGGGCAATTATTAGTGTGAGGGCTCCCGTAAAGCCTCAGGGAGTTTGAATTAGGATCCCTGCTGCAACTAGGCCTATATGGCTAACAGAGGAATAGGCGATGAGCGATTTTAGATCTGTCTGCCGGAGGCAAATGGACCCAGTTATGATAATGCCTCAGAGGGCAAGGGAGATGAAGGGGTAAGCCAGGTCTGAGGAGAGGGGTTCGAGAATAATTATGATTCGAATTATGCCGTACCCACCTAGTTTTAGAAGTACTGCGGCTAGGACTATGGACCCGGCGACGGGGGCTTCTACATGGGCTTTTGGAAGCCAGAGGTGAATTCCGTATAGTGGTATTTTAACAAGAAAAGCTAAAAGGCAAGCGGCTCATCATAGTTTACCCCCTCATGGGGAAAGATAGATGGGTTTGGAGTAGTGAAGGGTAAGTATAGAAAGTGTCCCCGTTTCGTTTTGGAGGATAAGGAGGGCTACTAGAAGGGGAAGAGAGCCTGCCAAGGTATAAAATAAGAAGTAGGTGCCTGCATTGAGGCGCTCAGTCTGGTTTCCTCAGCGTGTAATAATAAAGAGTGTAGGAATAAGGGTAGCCTCAAATATAACATAAAAAAGGATAATCTCTGTAGCGCCGAAAGCTATAATGAGAAATACTTGGAGGGAGGTTAGGAGGGAGAGGTAAATTCGCTGTCGTGTGTCTGGTTCAGGAGAAATGTGGTTTTGGCTGGCGAGAATTATAAGGGGGAGGAGTCAACAGGTAAGCACCAATAGGGGGGTAGAGAGCGGGTCTGTACCCAAATATAAGTTAAGAGTTCCTCATCCGACTCCTGCTGAGGTTTTTAGTCAAAGGAGACTAGCGAGGGCAATTAGAAGGCTCTGAACGAGGGACACGGGCCATAATCATTTTTTAGGGGCGAGCCAGATCGTTGGAAAAAGCATTAATGTGGGTACAAGGATTTTTAGCATTGTAGTAAGTTAAGGTTTTGGAGGTGATCTGTGCCATGAGTTCGGGCAGTTGCAACTAAGAGGGCTAGGCCTGCGCTGGCTTCGCAGGCTGAAAAGGCTAGAAGGAGAAGGGGGGTTGCGGTGTAGCCGATGGACTCTAGCTGTAGTGTTCAGAGGGATAGGGCAACGAAAAGGGATAGTATCATTCCTTCTAAGCAGAGGAGGGCGGATAATAGGTGGGTTCGGTGGAAGGCCAGGCCCATAAGGCCCAGGGTGAAGGCTGTGGAGAAGGCAAAGTGTGTAGGGGTCATAAGGTAGTTGTGGACTTGAACCACAATTCTTTGAGCCGAAATCAAATGTCTTGTTTAGACTAACTTCCTATTCTGCTCATTCTAGTCCTCCTTGAATTCATTCGTATACTAGGCCCAAGGTTAAGAGAATTAGAATAGTTGTTGCTCAGGAAAGGGTAAGGAGGGGGGAGTCAAGCTGGTCTCCCCAGGGGAGGGGAAGAAGAAGGGCAATTTCTAGGTCAAAAAGTAGAAATAGAATAGCTACTAGGAAGAAGCGGAGGGAGAAGGGTAAACGTGCTGAGCCTAGGGGGTCAAATCCGCATTCGTAGGGGGACAGTTTTTCAGTGTCAGGGGTTATTTGGGGAAGTCAGAAGGATACGAGGGCAAGAATGGCCGAGAGGGCTGAGGTGATTAGAAGGATTGTGGTGAGAAGGTTCATTATCCTTCCCTGGGATTTAACCAGGCCCAGGTGATTGGAAGTCACATATACTAGCTCTATACTAGAAGGATTATGAGCCTCATCAGTAGATTGAGATATAGAGGAATAGTCAGACCACGTCTACAAAATGTCAGTATCAGGCAGCAGCTTCAAAGCCGAAATGGTGCTTGGATGTAAAGTGATAGAAGACTTGGCGGAGGAGGCAGACGGCTAAAAAGGTTGTGCCAACAATTACATGGAGTCCATGGAAGCCAGTAGCAACAAAGAAAGTTGACCCGTAGACGCCGTCTGCAATTGTGAATGGGGCTTCATAGTATTCTATTCCTTGAAGAAATGTAAAGTAAAAGCCTAGGAGAATAGTTAGAGTGAGGGACTGGATAGCTTGGTCTCGGTGGCCTTCCATAATGCTGTGGTGGGCTCATGTAACTGTAACTCCTGAGGCCAGGAGAACAGCAGTATTGAGTAGGGGAACTTCGAAGGGGTCCAGAGTAGAAATCCCTGTTGGAGGTCAACATCCCCCAAGTTCAGGGGTAGGTGCCAGGCTGGAGTGGTAGAAGGCTCAAAAAAATCCGATAAAGAAAAACACCTCGGAAGTGATGAAAAGAACCATTCCATATCGAAGTCCTTTTTGGACAGGGGGTGTATGATGGCCTTGAAATGTGCTCTCACGCACGATGTCTCGTCATCACTGATATATTGTCAAGAGGAGCAGAGTGGTGCCTAGAGTTATAAGAGTGGTTGAGTGGTAGTGGAACCAGATTGCTAGGCCAGATGTCATTAGGAGGGCGGCAACTGCGCCTGTAAGTGGTCAAGGGCTGGGGTCAACTATATGGAATGCGTGTGCTTGGTGGGCCATTAGACGTTTTCTTGTAGATAAAGGCTTAGGAGTAGGACGAAGACGTAAGCTTGAATTATGGCGACTGCTACTTCAAGTAAGGTGAGGAGAAATAGTAAAAGGGCTGTTAAGATGGCAACGGATGGTATGAGGGGTAGAAGAACAAAGGCTGCTGTCGCGATAAGTTGAATTAGAAGGTGACCTGCTGTAAGGTTAGCGGTTAGTCGTACTCCAAGGGCGATAGGCCGAATAAATAGACTAATGGTTTCGATAATAATGAGGATAGGAATTAGAGGAGTAGGGGTACCTTCAGGTAGGAGGTGACCTAAGGCAACTGTGGGTTGATTTCGCATTCCAATAATAACAGTAGCAAGTCAGAATGGGACAGCCAGGCCCATATTTAGGGAAAGTTGGGTGGTGGGGGTAAAAGTATATGGGAGGAGGCCGAGCATATTAAGTGAGAAGAGGAACATTATAAGAGAGGTAAATAGTAGAGCTCATTTATGGCCGCCTGCATTAAGGGGTTGAAAGAGTTGTTGAGTAAAACGATTAATGAATCAGCCTTGCAGGGTCAGAAATCGGTTAGAAATTCACCGGGGGGTGGGGGAGGTGAAAAGAATTCAAGGGAGGGTCATGGCAAGGCCAATCAGGGGAATTCCTATAAGTGAGGGGCTCATAAATTGATCAAAGAAGTTTAGTGCCACGGTCAGTTTCAAGGTTCAGGCTTTGTTTTCTCTGTGCTTTTAGTGGTAGGGTCATTAGGGAAGATATGGTTGAGGACTTTGGATGGAAGAATTACTAAAAACACAAGTCAGGAAAATACTAGGATGGCAAATCATGGGGCCGGGTTTAATTGAGGCATATCACTGAGGGTGGTTTCGAGCCTCCGTTCTTTAGCTTAAAAGGCTAATGCTGTTCTTCTTAGCTTCTCAATGAGGCATCTTCAAGTATTAGTGAGGATCAGTTTTCAAAGTGTTCTAAAGGCACTGCTTCAACCACAATAGGCATAAAGCTATGATTCGCTCCGCAAATTTCTGAGCATTGGCCATAAAAAACACCTGGTCGGGAGGTAATGAAGGCTGTTTGGTTTAATCGGCCTGGAACTGCGTCTATTTTTACACCGAGGGCTGGAACGGCTCAGGAGTGAAGGACGTCTTCAGCAGAAACTAGAATTCGGATGGGGGATTCTACAGGGACTACTATTCGATGGTCAGTTTCGAGCAGTCGAAACTGGCCGGGGGTTAGGTCTTGGGTAGGGACCATGTAGGAGTCAAATCCAAGATCTTCATAGTCTGTATATTCGTAGCTTCAGTATCATTGGTGGCCTATAGCCTTAATGGTCAGGTGGGGGTCATTAATCTCGTCTATTAGATATAGGATTCGAAGGGAGGGGAGGGCAATTAGAATAAGAATAACTGCAGGAAGAATTGTTCAAATGATTTCGATTTCCTGGGAGTCTAGGATGTATTTGTTTGTTAATTTGGTGGAAACTATAGCGACAATAATGTATAAAACCAAGGTGCTAATTAGAAAGACAATCATTAGGGCATGGTCATGGAAATGGAGGAGCTCTTCTATTACAGGTGAGGCCGCGTCTTGGAATCCTAATTGTGAGGGATGAGCCATTGTAGCTTTTGCTCAAGACACGTGGGGGTCCAACCCACAATTTCGCCTTGACAAGGCAAGGTAATTGAATTTTACTAGAGTCTTATTAAGAAAGTGGCAGAGTGGTTATGTGCCTGGCTTGAAACCAAGTTATGGGGGTTCAATTCCTCCCTTTCTCGTTACTTCCCCTGAACTTGAACAAATGCAGGTTCTTCAAATGTGTGGTAGGGGGGAGGGCAGCCATGAAGTCATTCCACATTTGTGGCGGTAAGTTCGACTGCTGCTACTTCTCGTTTGGCTGCAAATGCTTCTCAAATAATAAATAAGAACATAATAACTGCTACTAGAGAAATAAGAGATCCAATTGATGAGACAGTGTTTCAAAGGGTATAGGCATCGGGGTAATCTGAGTATCGGCGGGGTATGCCTGCTAAGCCAAGAAAGTGTTGTGGAAAAAATGTAAGGTTGACACCAACAAATATTACCCCGAAGTGAATTTTTGTTCATGTGCTGTGGAGGGTATAACCTGAGAATAGGGGGAATCAGTGGACGAATGCGGCCACAATGGCAAAAACGGCCCCTATTGAGAGTACATAGTGGAAGTGGGCTACGACATAGTACGTGTCGTGAAGAACAATATCTAGAGAGGAGTTGGCTAGAACAATTCCAGTTAGGCCTCCAACAGTAAATAAAAAAATGAATCCTAAAGCCCATAGGAGGGGGGTTTCTCATTTAATAGATCCCCCGTGAAGTGTGGCTAGTCAGCTAAACACTTTCACGCCAGTAGGAATGGCAATAATTATTGTGGCGGATGTAAAGTAGGCTCGTGTGTCTACATCTATCCCAACAGTAAATATGTGGTGAGCCCACACGATAAAGCCTAGGAGGCCGATTGCTATCATAGCCCACACTATTCCCATATAACCAAAGGGTTCTTTTTTACCTGCATAGTAAGCCACGATATGGGAGATTATACCAAACCCAGGAAGAATAAGAATATATACCTCTGGGTGGCCAAAGAATCAGAACAGGTGCTGGTAGAGGATGGGGTCACCTCCCCCTGCAGGGTCAAAAAAGGTGGTGTTGAGGTTTCGGTCAGTAAGAAGTATAGTAATTCCGGCTGCAAGAACAGGGAGAGACAGAAGGAGAAGGACAGCAGTAATTAAAACGGCCCATACGAATAGAGGTGTTTGGTATTGTGAGATAGCGGGGGGCTTCATATTAATGATTGTAGTAATAAAGTTGATAGCCCCAAGAATAGAGGAAATCCCTGCTAGGTGTAGTGAAAAAATGGTCAAGTCCACGGATGCCCCGGCGTGTGCAAGGTTCCCTGCTAATGGCGGATACACGGTCCAACCGGTTCCGGCCCCAGCTTCTACTCCTGATGAGGCTAGGAGGAGGAGGAAGGAAGGTGGGAGAAGTCAGAAGCTCATATTATTCATTCGGGGGAATGCTATGTCGGGGGCGCCAATCATAAGAGGAATGAGCCAGTTTCCAAAGCCTCCAATCATAATTGGTATTACTATAAAGAAAATTATTACGAAGGCATGGGCAGTAACGATTACATTATAAATCTGGTCGTCTCCGAGCAAGGCTCCCGGCTGGCTTAGTTCAGCCCGGATTAAGAGACTTAGGGCGGTGCCTACCATGCCAGCTCATGCACCAAATACTAGGTAGAGGGTGCCAATGTCTTTGTGATTAGTCGAGAAGAATCAGCGCGTGATTGTCACAGGTACGGTGGCTGAGGTTCAAGCGGTGGATTGTAGCTCCACAAACAGAGGTTTGAGTCCTCTCCGTGTCAGAGAAGCTCCGGGGTGTAACCACGTAAGATTGCAAATCTTAAGAAGCAGGCCCAACCCCTGCCGGAGCTTTCCCCGCCTTGCCCGCTTACGGCGGGGAAAGATAGATGGATGCTCGCTGGCTTGGGCGCTTAGCTGTTAACTAAGATTTTGTAGGATCGAGGCCTTCCCTTCTAGATAAGGCTTTAGCTTAATTAAAGTGTCTGTTTTGCATGCAGAAGATGTGGGATAGAGTCCCGCAGGTCTTACAGGGGCTGAGGGATTTTCACCCACATTTAGGGCTTTGAAGGCTCTTGGTTTAATATTATCCTAAGCCCCTTAGGAGGGAAGAATAGATAGGATTGTGGGGGTAATAGGGAGGAGAAGAATGGTTAAGGTAGTCATGAAGGCCAGGAGAAGGGTAAATTGATGGTTTTGAAGGCGCCAGGGGGCAGAGGCGGAGACAGTATTCGGAGACATGGTCAATGTCATCGAGTAGGACACCCGTAAGTAAAAAAATAGACTTAATAGGGCAGACAAGGCTGCTAGGGTGGCGGTTAGAGGTAAATGTTGTTTGGCCAATTCTTGGAGAATGAGTCATTTTGGCATAAATCCGGAGAGGGGGGGGAGGCCCCCGAGTGAAAGAAGGGCTAGGGGGGCAATTGTTGAAATGGCAGGTGCTTTGGTTCATGATGTGGCGAGGGTATTAATAGTAAGGCCATTAGTTAATTTAAGGGTTAGAAAAACTGAGGATGTTATGACTACATAAAGGAGGAGGGCGAGCAGGGTTAGGTGAGGGGTAAACTTAATAATCAAAATTATTCATCCGAGGTGAGCAATAGAGGAGTATGCTAGAATTTTTCGTGTTTGGGTTTGGTTTAAACCCCCTCAACCGCCTACAAGGGTGGAAGTGAGTCCCAGGAAGATAAGGAGGCTTGAGTTGGCAGATGAGAGTTGAAGAATCAGGGCAAATGGGGCAAGCTTTTGTCAAGTGGAGAGAATGAGCCCGGTGGTCAGGTCTAGGCCTTGGAGGACTTCAGGGAGTCAGAAGTGCATGGGCGCGAGTCCTACTTTTAGGGACAGGGCAAGTATAATCATGGTTGTAGCCAGGGGGTGTGAGGTGAGTTGAATATTCCATTCTCCGAGGATTCAGGCGTTTGTGATGCTGGCAAAGAGGATTATGGCAGCGGCGGTTGCTTGGGTTAAAAAATATTTTGTAGTAGCTTCAATGGCGCGAGGGTGGTGGTTTTGGGCTATAAGGGGAAGAATGGCTATGGTGTTTAGTTCAAGGCCTATCCAGGCTAATAGTCAGTGAGAGCTGGCGAACGTTAGGGTTGTTCCTAAGCTTAGACTAAATAAGAGGGCGGTTAAAACGAAGGGGCTCATTAGTAAAGGAAGGATTTTAACCAACATGTTTGGGGTATGGGCCCAAAAGCTTAACTTAGCTGACTTTACTAGAAGATGGTGTAAAGGAAGCACTAGGAGTTTTGATCTCCTGAGTTTGGGTTCGAATCCCTTTTTTCTAAGGAGCCGGAGGGACTTTAACCCTCGTGGTTTACTCTATCAAAGTAGTCCTTAAGCATTCAGGCACAGCTCCAGAGTTATAGTTGGGGGGGGAGTCCTGCGAAGGCAATGGGGATGGCTAGACTTCAAATAACCAAGGCAAGGGTAAGTGGAAGAAAATTTTTTCAGACTAGGTGTATGAGCTGGTCGTAGCGGAATCGTGGGTAAGAGGCTCGAACTCATAAAAACATAGTTGAGAGTAGAGCGGCTTTGGTTATTAGGTTTATGCTGGTTAGTTCTGGAAGGGTGGGGATGTGCGAAGCTCCGAGGAATAAAATTGTAGATAGGGTGTTTATCAAGAGAATGTTGGCGTATTCCGCCAAGAAAAAGAGGGCGAAGGGGCCTCCTGCGTATTCTACATTAAACCCAGAGACCAGCTCAGATTCACCTTCAGTCAGGTCGAAGGGGGCCCGGTTAGTCTCTGCAAGTGTGGAAATATATCACATTGCTGCTAAAGGTCAGGTGGGGAAGATAAGTCAGATGGCCTCCTGCGTTACATTGAAGGTTTGGAGAGTAAATCCCCCGGAGACAATAATGATGCTAAGGAGAATTAGGCCTAGACTGACTTCATAGGAGATAGTCTGGGCGACGGCCCGGAGGGCCCCGATTAGGGCATATTTGGAGTTTGAGGCCCAGCCTGAGCCAAGAATTGAGTAGACGGCCAAGCTTGAAAGGGCAAGAATAAAAAGGATGCCCAAGTTCAGATCAGTAACAGGGTATGGAAGGGGTATGGGAGCCCAAAGGGTGAGGGCCAGGGTTAAAGCTAGTATTGGGGTGGCTAAGAAGAGAAAAGGGGATGAGGTAGATGGACGGATGGGTTCTTTAATGAACAGCTTAACTCCATCTGCGATGGGCTGGAGAAGGCCATAAGGCCCAACGATATTGGGGCCTTTTCGTAATTGTATATACCCAAGGACTTTCCGCTCTAGGAGGGTTAGGAAGGCAACTGCTAGGAGGACGGGAACAATGAAGGCTAGAGGGTTGATGATGTAGAGGACTAAGGTTGTAATCATAGTCAGAGAGGGGATTTGAACCCCTGTTGAAAGAGCTTAGGTCTTTTGCATTTGCCGGGCTCTGCCACCCTAACATGTTGTTTTCTCAAACAAGTTCGGGTATGACCTGTTTTTTGCTTTAGTTGGGTTCCTCAGATGGGGGCGGGGCGTATCTGAGATATGGGCCCCCCCTTTTCGGTCCTTTCGTACTGGAAAAGAGCATTACCATAGATAGAAACTGACCTGGATTACTCCGGTCTGAACTCAGATCACGTAGGACTTTAATCGTTGAACAAACGAACCCTTAATAGCGGCTGCACCATTAGGATGTCCTGATCCAACATCGAGGTCGTAAACCCTCTCGTCGATGGGGGCTCTAGGAGGGGATTGCGCTGTTATCCCTAGGGTAACTCGGTCCGTTGATCGGCGGTAGGCCGGATCAGTTAGGTCAGAGTTTCTGTTGCTTAGGGCGGTAGCCCTTGGTTTTGGAATGTTTATTCCGGTCCTCATGGGAGGTTAATTTTATCCCACGGTCGCCCCAACCGAAGACAGTTCAGCAGGGTTAACGTTGTTTGTAGCCGTTTATGGGGTTGCTTGCTGTAGGCTGCTTGATGTCTAAAGCTCCATAGGGTCTTCTCGTCTTATGGTGTTATTCCCGCTTCTGCACGGGAAGATCAATTTCATTGACTGGGGTAGGGAGACAGTTGAGCCCTCGTTATGCCATTCATACGGGTCCTCATTTAAAGGACAAGTGATTGCGCTACCTTCGCACGGTCAAGATACCGCGGCCGTTAAACTCTCGAGTCACAGGGCAGGCGGGACCTCTTATTCTTTGATTTTGCAAGAGGCGATGTTTTTGGTAAACAGGCGAGGCTCTTGATTGCCGAGTTCCTTCCTCCCCCTTTAGTCTTTCCTTAGTTGCACTCCTGTGTGGGTCTAATGGTAGTTGATTATGGTTTTATCTAGTTTATTTTTTATTTCATAGTACCCTCTTCTGGGTCCATTAATTGTCGGTGGGGGGTCCGTTCCGACTTACACGTGTGCACGGAGAGGGTCATGTACCTCTTATTACTCATATAAGCATAATTTCTTCCATGGGGGCATGGAATGGCCTAATAATTTAAGGGGAAAAGATAATTTATCGGGATAATAGGGTAGGTCTTATTTAAGCTTTAACGCTTTTTGTGTAGGTGGCTGCTTTTAGGCCCACTAAAATAAGGCTCCTTTGGTTAATTATGATCTTTAGTCTCCTAAAAAAGTTGTGTCTTGTTTTAAAGAAGCTGGACCTTCTTTAACTAACTCCCTAAGATTCCTTAAGTCGTAGTGGGGGGCTCGGGAATCTTGGGGGCTGAACTTCTATTCATTTCTTAGGCAACCAGCTATAACCAGGCTCGGTAGGCTTATCACCTCTACTCGGAGTTCTTCCCACTCTTTTGCCACAGAGACGGGTTGGCCCTAATAGGCTGTCTCGGAGTAGCTCGTCTGGTTTCGGGAAGTAAAACTAAAGGGCGCTTTGCTTTAAGTTTTCTAGCTCAATCATGATGCAAAAGGAACAAGTGTTAGTCTTTGCTTTTTAAGGCTTTAAAAGATAATTCTTTCATTTCTTTTTCAGCATTCCCTTGCGGTACTTTATCTGTAGCTCCTACTGTCCTTTTCTGTCGCCCATACTTAGGAGGAAGAATGGTTTGTTTTTGTATATTCTAGAAAGGAATATATTTTGGGGTTTTTATATTAGGGGTGGGGGCTAGCTGGTGGGCTCAGGGCGGCCTGATTTGCACAGGCTACTTCTCGGTGTAAGGGAGATACTTCACTTATTTAGCTTCGCTCTGTTTGTCCAAGTGCACCTTCCGGTACACTTACCATGTTACGACTTGCCTCCCCTTGAGGATAAAAGTTTTTAGGTAAAGTTAGAATAATATTCGGGGAGAGTGACGGGCGGTGTGTACGCGCTTCAGAGCCAGTTTCAGCCAAGCTCTCTATTTTTGTGCTTACTGCTAAATCCTCCTTCTGGGGTTTATTTCAAAACCTCTTTCGTAATTCTCTGGTCTAGAGAATGTAGCCCATCTCTTCCCATTTCATTCGCTACACCTCGACCTGACGTTTTAAGAAGTATTTATTTTGCCTACTTTGGGTCCCTTAGAGGGTAGGCTGGCGACGGCGGTATATAGGCGGAATGAACAAGAAATGGTGAGGTTGAACGGGGATCATCGGTTCTAGGACAGGCTCCTCTAGGGGGGTCTGAAGCACCGCCAAGTCCTTTGGGTTTTAAGCTAGCGCTCGTAGTTCCCAGGCGGATAGGTGTTGTAAGTTTCTATCAAAGTTTATAGCTTAAGCATAATGGGGTATCTAATCCCAGTTTGTGCCTTAGCTGTCGTGGGGTCGGATATTTAAAGTCACTTTCGTTGTTGGGCCTCCTACTCCCGGGAGCGTATAACAGTTCTGGGGGTGTTTAACTTTAGGTGGGAAAAGTCCTAACCACACTTTACGCCGATGTTTATCAACTCGGGCCTCTCGTATAACCGCGGTGGCTGGCACGAGTTTAACCGGCCCTAAACACTTTCATTAAGTCGAGCTTTCGCTCATGGCTTAATGTTTATCACTGCTGAGTACCCTTAGGGGTGTGGCGTAGCAAGGCGTCTTGGGCTGGCTTACAATGAGCCTGATGCCCGCTCCTCGTTTCCAAATAGGGGATCGAGGGCATTCTCACAGGGGGGTGGATGCTTGCATGGTGTAAATTTAGTGGGAGCTGATAATAAAGTCAGGACCAAGCTTTTATGCTTGCGGGGCTTTCTAGGGCCCATCTTAACATCTTCAGTGTTATGCTTTACTTAAGCTACGCTAGC